TTCTAGGAGCCCAAACTATGTGATTGAATAAATCCTCCTCTATCTGTTGCGGATCGAGGGCCCCTTCCCCTTCTTCAAACTCCGATTCGTATTTTTCATATAGAAATCCCTGATCAACGATAGAACAAGATCCATTTTGCATCATATCTAACTGATTCCTTGGTTCGGACCGAAGAAGTAATGTCACTCGATTATTATCAAACTGACTGCAATATTTTTCTGTCCGTGAGGATCCCGCCAGAGCCAGAGCGCCTTCTACTTCTAATAGTAATAATAGTAATAGGCCATGAACTAGATCAGAATCATTCTCAACGAATCCATAAGAAGTGATCCAATTTTTTTCATCGTGTCTGGATGAAGACCAAAGATCTTGAGCGACCGATCCGGCAGAACAACTCAAAAGATAAAGAAGTATCGTGAATTTCTTCATGCTCGTTCCAAGTTCGAAGTACCATTTGTACAAAGAAGAATCCCCTACCTTACATGATTTCTTCTTCATATAGATAGATATAGGATCTATGGGGCAATTACTTAGAAGTACATTTTGTGTAACAGCCTTTCCTATCTGATAGAAAAGGATCCCATGATCCTGAACCGATCTTATCTGGGATCGAAAATCCCAAGTTTTTCTATGAAGAGCTGATCTAATTGTATTAGTTTCTATAATGGATTTCTTCTGTGTAATACTAATTGATAGGGCCTCATTGATAAGTGCTACAAGATCTCGCGCATTGGAACCCATGGTTATGGACCCGAATCCGTTAGTATGGAACATCTTCTTTTCCAAGTGAAATCCCCTAGTATATGAAAGAATGAAAAAGTGCTTTCGTTGTTGTGGAAGAAGAAGCCTTCGTATCTTAATGCATGTATTGAATTTATTCGGAGCTATTAGAGCGGGATCCACTTTTTGGGGAATATGAGTCGAAGCAATAACAAGAATCTTTCCAGTGGAACATCTTTCACAATCCCTGGAGAGATAGTTCTCTAATAGACCGAGGGATAAGTAATTCGACTCATTCACATGCAGATCATGAATGTTTGGAATCCATATTATGCAAGGAGACATTGCTTTTGCTAATTCGAATTGAAGGGTTATATAAAATCGGTCTATTTTCGGCGTCATATACATAGTTAGCACATTCGTCATAGTTAGCAGCTCCGTATCAATATCAAGGTCATCATCACTATCATCAATATCGTCACTATCATCAATATCGATATCATCAAGAAGATAACCTTTAGGCTTGTCATCCAGGAACTTGTTCGGAAATACCGTAATGAAAGGAACATAGGAGTTTGTCGCTAGGTATTTGACCAAACAGGATCGTCCAGTTCCTATAGAACCTATCACTAAAATACCTCTAGAAGGGGATAGGGCTAAGCGGAGCGAAAAGGGTTTTCCATGAGGAGATGGGGAAGGGGAATGAAAACTATCAGCCCCACACGAGGTTTGTGAATAAGTGATTGTCTGATAATGAGCAAGAAATATCCGTCTTTCTGCTAAACAGGATCTATTGAACTCATAATTCATTAGATCCTTTTGATGAATGTCAACTAAGTATCGTAAGGAAATTGATCCCGGTTGTTCAATCATTTGATAACCAGAGTCATTCTTTGTTAAATGATCACTATGAGTCAGACTCAATAGGATTTGATCAATCCTTTTTTCTGTCGTTAAGGTGGAGAACTGAACCAAGAATTCTCTTTCTTCATCATCAATCGAATCACTGTTCGCGACCCAGAATTCTATTTTCTCATCAATCCAATCACCGTTCACGTTTTTTCTTTTTCTTATCAATGAATAGATCTCTTTACTTGTACGACTTAGATGTCTCGTATTTCTCGAAAAAATGATTCGATTGATGGGATTTGGTATGAGATCGATGAGATTGATCTTCCAATATTTCTTCTTAGAACGGATTGATTTGACCCCATAAGCGGGACCACCACCCAATAGCATGTTGCCACCAGAAGCAGAACCCCGTATTTCTTCCAGAGAATCTCCTAATTGTTCCAGAACAACTAGAAAGAGATTCTTTAACCAGAAAGGATTCATTTCAGATGTAGGATACCTATCCAGAAGTTTTCGAGATTCCATCATGTATGATGGAATCATCAAAGATTTGATCTTTTCGAACTCTGTCTGTAACTCACTAGAGGCTCGGGAAACAAAGAGAAGATGTATACGAACGAGATATCCAGCAACAAGAAGAAGGAAAAAGATGGAATAGAGGAACTCCCGAGCATTTGTTGATCTCAGATGTGTCCGTATCAATGGAACGGGTGACTCATTATTTCGATGAATCATTTCGTCGGACAGAAGAAGATTCTGTAAACATTGACTCGAAATCTCACTTATCAGAGTCCATTGTGGAAGAATCTTCTGAGGAATTGGCCGTGATATATCTGATCCATGCATCATATCATGAAAAATGGATACAAATTTTTGACTACTACTCAGTATCGGCAATGGGTCTGAAAGAGTATCTAAAAGGGTGAA